GAGGATCAATCAAATAAGGTTTTCGTTAGAAAAAGATTCTATAAAAGCAATGATAAATAGATACTAATAGAGCAAGAAGGAAATAAAAAAACATAGTATAGAAAAGATATCCAAAATGATATAGAAATCACTATCCTACCCTTAGTTTTTATTTCCTTAATTTAATTTCGTTTGATTAGGGCAAAGTTCCTTAAAAACCTCTGCCTTTTTTAAAATATCCTGAACAGTTCCTGTAGGCTGAGCGCCTTTTTCAAGAAAATAGAGAATAGCGGGAACGTTTAAATAAGTTTGATTCTTGATCGGATCATAAAAACCCACTTTCCGAAGATCTCTTCCTTCTCTTCGGGATCGAACATCAATTGCAACGATTCGATAGACGGCTCATCGGGATAGATGTAGATGAAAAAGAAACCCCCCCCTAGAACCGTATAGGAAGTTTTCTCCTCGTACGGCTCGAGAAAAAATGATTCGAAGTTTTGTCTATGGATAAAATTATAATAAATAGTAAAGGAATCCGTAAAAGAAATTAGCCTATAATTTAACTCATAGTCATTTTTTTTTAGCTTCCTTCCTGAAAACTAAAAAATCATTTGTACTCATAACTCAAGTTCAACAATTCTCAAATATATTAAATAAAATTAAGATATTTTTTTATTGAGTGGTCTTTAACCCCCCCTTTTTTGTCTCGTTGAAAATCTATTTGGATTCTTTATTCGGATCTGTGAGACAATTGAAGCGGTGTTTCCTTGTTCTGGGATCCTTTATCTTTGTTTTAAATCATTGGGTTTAGACATTACTTCGGTGCTTCTTAATCCTTTCAAAATGGTAGCAACATACCCCTTTTGTGATTTCTTTCTATCAAAGAATCATACCGACGGTTGATTCATGCGCGATACACTGTGGATCGAAAAAGTTTTTGCGGTTCCAACAATTTTTTTGAATTGAAAATTTGTTCGAATCGGATTCTTTCGATTTCTATATCGAAGATATACTTACGAAGTTGTTCCAATTTATTGATTGGCATTAACCCTAGATCGTTGCCCCTGAGAAATTAATAAATACTTTCTACTCGAGCTCCATCATGAACTATTTACATTACAACCCAATAAAAAAGAAGGGTTCTAGTAGAATAGAACAAACGACGTCGAGCCAAGAGCACCTTCATTCCTATATAAAATAAAATGGTGGATGTAAGAATAAGAATCCACACCGGATCGTGTCCTTCAAGTCGCACGTTGCTTTCTACCACATCGTTTTAAACGAAGTTTTACCATAACATTCCTCTAATTTGGAACCAGTATGGAATTGATTCAATTATGGAATCATGAATAGTCATTGGTTCAGTCGGCACAGAGACATAGTCATTTATATTTTTTATTAGCTACATACTACATACTACATAGATAATAAAGATTTTCTGAAGAAAAATTAGCAAGACCGGGGCTTTTTTTGTATGAACGCAACTTTTTCTATAAATCTCTATCTCAAAAAAATATCTAACAGAAATATCCAGAAATCAAAATATAGAAATAACATAACTAACAGAAATAACACGAATAAATAAATTCTATTGGACTCTGCCTGTTCAGTGACTCAATAAGATAGACTGACCCATTTCCAACTTCCCAAAGATTCAACCCATAAGGAATCATTACAAATCTTGATAATGGAAAAGGTTTCCTACTTCGACATCATTATTTGAGTCAAGTTTTCCTTTTTACAGTAAAGACTACATTTGATTATCATAAGAAAGAAAAATTTCTTTTTCTTTTCGAATAGAATTGTCAATGATTTAAAGCAAATAAGCTAAATAGATCGAACAATAAAAAGAAATATCATTGTTAAATATTTAAATTTGAATATTTTAGGGATGCAAATTCTTTTTCACAAAAATAGAAAGACTATTGTCACTGAATATAGGATAACAATACATACCTATAGGCTAAGCACTTCCTCGTTTTATATGTATTTTCGTATTTTGTTTAACCTGAGGTTAAGTAATCTTTCTGCAACTGTGATCTATGTCCCATCTTATCTTTATCTGGATCACAAAAGGATTCAGTTACATTTGCATGTCATTTGAACTCTATTTAGTTCAGTTTGTGAAAAACTGAGATATGATTCCGAAAAGAATCATTCAAAATGAAAAAAGAAAGAAGAATAATATTCTATCCAATATTAGACCTTGAAACAGAACCTTTTTTGAACAAAAAAGATGTATTCGGATACAATGGATATGCTCTGGGACGGAAGGATTCGAACCTCCGAATAGCGGGACCAAAACCCGTTGCCTTACCACTTGGCTACGCCCCATTTATATTTTTATTCGACACTAATACTAATACTAATACTAATAAAGAATAATATTGGTATTAAGTGTTCGTCAATTCCAGCGCAACTATTTATAGACTAGAGAAAATCTTTCTTCTTTATTCTTCTTTATAGAATATATTATAGATATAGATTATAGATTCGTGCTAGGATTTTGACATGTGTATATCTAGAATTCAACTGAATTTATTGATCATTACATATAATTCAATTAAGATATTGTATGAAAGTATGATTTCTTCTATTCTCCTTTGAGAATTGGAGGATTTTTGATTGAGCGGAAAAAGAAGGATTTTTTTGTCTACCTTACTTTCTTCATTTTTCCTTATATAAATAACTCAATCAAAATGCAATTATCTCGACGAACAAAATGTCTGTTATGCTTAATATCTTTAGTTTGATCTGTCTTAATTCTACCCTTTATCCGAGTAGTCTTTTCTTCGCCAAATTGCCCGAAGCCTATGCTTTTTTGAATCCAATTGTAGATGTTATGCCAGTCATACCTCTGTTCTTTTTTCTTTTAGCCTTTGTTTGGCAAGCTGCTGTAAGTTTTCGATAAGATCTTGAATACTATCCTAGAAAATTCATGATTTATTCGAGAAAAATTATAACAATTGATAAGATCAAATAAGTCTGCGAGTATGAACCTTCAATTCAAACATTGAAATTCTTGGATAGCCGCGAGAAATTCCGCTCGCCCCATTTCCTGATTCTAATCCTTTTTCCGGGAAAGACCTTATTAGGTTAGGGTCCCTTAGAATATCTAATTGTGGGTATGAAAGTGATTTGTGGTAATCAAAGACTCTTATTACAAATTTCAACTTCATTTGAATTTATGAACATTCTTTTCTATTTCTAGAATTCATTTCTTGGTGTCAAAATAGGATATGTGATATAAAAATGGAGGATCTATTATCTTTTCTCGTTTTTCTTTTTCAAAAAATGATCTTGGAGGTTGTGTAATGCTTACTCTCAAACTTTTCGTTTACACAGTAGTAATATTCTTTGTTTCTCTCTTCATCTTTGGATTCCTATCCAATGATCCAGGACGTAATCCTGGACGTGAAGAATAAAATAAAAATTTCGTTTTTCTTGCTTGATTTTCCAATTTTATTCAGATTTTATTTTCTATATTCCATACGTTTAACTAGGAAAAAATCAAAAGGGGTTTGCGAAATTTGAAAGAAAAAAAATAGAAAGTCATCAACGGAAACGGAAAGAGAGGGATTCGAACCCTCGGTACGAAAAACTCGTACAACGGATTAGCAATCCGCCGCTTTCGTCCACTCAGCCATCTCTCCCAATTGAAAAAGATAATTACTATGTTACATTACACATCAAGTAAGGATTAAAGAAAGTATTTCTTTCACATTCTTTATCGTTATTATATAATTAGGAATTCCATTTAGATGCTCGAAAGATCCAAATAGAAAGATAAATAAAGAAGACCTTCTTGCTTTTATTTTGTTCGAAGTGCCTTTTGGGCCTGGCCCGGTCAATACCCAGCCGGGCCTTTTTTTTGTTCCTTTTTGTTCCAACGAATTCCCTTTATTTATAGGTATAGGAAACATACTCTAAAAAAGATACCCAATTTGGTATCTGTATAAGAATTTCCATTGTGGGGTTTACATATACTTATCATTTTTGTTATAATAGAAATTGAGAAGGATTTTTGATTCAAAAGAATCAATTAAGTATGTTTTGTAGTTTCTTATGTCATTAGGCAAACCCAATTTTAGATTCAAATCCAAGAATCATTCAAGAATTCTCAGTCAACGAATAGTTAAGGGTTCCCCTTTGTCATAATTTTTGGATTTTTTGAATGAAAATATACATTTGATTTTTCAATAGAAAAGTGGGGGAATTTTTTCGGTATTCAAAGGGGTGGATCAAATACAATCAAAAGGGGAAAGGGGTTTCTTTTAGAATTTTTATAAATTTAGCAAAAGGATTAAATTAAAAAAGGGATGCAAGTACAATAAACTAAAGTTTAGTAATCCAACCCAGAAAATTTTATCCTATTGTGTATCGTTTTGGCGGCATGGCCGAGTGGTAAGGCGGGGGACTGCAAATCCTTTTTCCCCAGTTCAAATCCGGGTGCCGCCTCATCAACAAACGAATCAAAATCTCTTATCTGCTCATATAAATCACCCAAATTTTCCCCAGCAGAACAGAATAAGGGGATTGTTGATACTTGGTTGATTCTAAACATATGTTCTGGGGATTTTGTAAAAGATTGTAAATCTTTCAATCTAAAATTCAAAAAAAGATTATATTATAATGTTATAATGGTCGAAGCAAGACTTCCCGATTCCCTTCTACTGCTAATGTAATGTCTACTGATCGGGTCTTGAATTTCATTGGCATAGCCGGTGGCTAACTAGTTGTGGAAAGCCCTTTATGAAATCTACATATTATAGACTCGCGAGAATCTCTGAGTGTTCAGGCATCCAATCACTATTAGATTGAGATTGGATGGATAATTTACTTTTTTATAGAAAAAGTGAAAAAATTATTATTTTTTTCCCTTCGTTAAGAGTATATTATACCCTCTCCCAACTGCTTCAGAGAGACAATCGGGAAAGGGTACGGATTAGATCAAATAGGAAATAAAAGTATGTAATAGATAGCAATTGATCTATTTTGACTTTGAAGTTGAAGGGCAACAAAGAATGGGCCCTCTTTTTTTTACTATATGTTCCATTAGTAACATTCCTTTGTAGCATCATTGTGTATTTTATTTGTGTTTAGTCTTTCCCGATTAGAAATCATATAGGAATTTTTTAGAAATGGATTTATTTGATTGGTTCATCAATAGTGTTGGGCCAGAATCCCTTTTTGACTCTGGACCATGGATTCTACTATTATTAGTGAGCAATACAATAATGGAATATTTCTATCATAAAGATAAGGGACATAATTGACATGGATATAGTAAGTCTCGCTTGGGCTGCTTTAATGGTAGTCTTTACATTTTCCCTTTCACTCGTAGTATGGGGAAGAAGTGGACTTTAGAAGCACTACTCATTTAGTTGAGGAATGAAACGGTATCAATTGTTTTATAGATCGTTCTGCAACGCATTTTTTATTTGATTTGAAAATTATTTCAATTCAAAATATATTCATTTCGAAATTCCATTGGATTCTAGTGGAGAAATGTATTCTATAACAGTAAAACAATTATTTCAGAAAGAGAATTGGGTCCTACGTTAATTCCATATATGGATTAATCACTACATATATTGTAGATAGAAGCTAATATAGTATACCAACTTTATTAGAAAGTCAAGTACAACTTTATACACTACTATAACAGTAATAGAGAGTATGGTAAGAAAGAAATTTCTTTCTTACCATACTCTCGGATCTCATAGAATACTGCCCGTTATAGTCCGTTGATTTCATTTAAGACGCAAAAAAAAGAATCCTTTTGATTTTATTTCTTCAACTATTGATAAGAACTCAGAAGTCAAGTTTCATTTCAAGTAATTAATTATTTTGACTGACTGTTTTTACGTAAATGATAAGTAGAAAAGCAGTAGGAACTAAAATGAACAGTGCAGTAGCAATAAATGCAAGAATATTTACTTCCATAATCTCATCGTTTTTTTATTTCACAATAACTCGGGATTTAATCCCATAGAGATGATAAATCTTTCACCTGTCAATTCAATGAATGCATTACCTATCGATGATCTTGAATCGGATCAATATCATGAATAACAATATCTGAGCTATTAAATTAATTCGTCGTCGAGAATTGAATAGTATAACATACGAAGATCTTTTATCCATACCGAATCCAAGATTGGATTCCCGAACCAATCAAAAATTCCTTTTTTTATCCTTCTTTTCTGTTCTTTCTTTTCTATAACTTACCTTAGGTCTTCCGTGTAGAACCATCAAATGAAGTATCCTCGTCCGTTTCCATTAACTACAAAACCCCAACAAACAATACAAGCGAAGTGGAAAAAGAGAGGAATTAGGTTGTAAATTTGAATGATCCCATTTTCTTTGGAAGACAAAGAAGTATGAGAAAGATGAGTCGCGGGAGAAAAGATGGAATATTCTATCAACTTCACTATTTTAGTTATTTTCATTTTAGTTTAGGGTTTGTTCTTTCTTCGACAGAATCCTGAAAAAAGAGGGGAAACCCCTTCGGAATTAAATTATGCTCTCTGTCCCTTCTTTCATTTCACATAAAATGGAGAGGTTAATTGATGTACTTATTGGATCCGTCGGGACTGACGGGGCTCGAACCCGCAACGTCCGCCTTGACAGGGCGGTGCTCTTGCCTATTGAACTACAATCCCAGGGAAATAAGAAGAGATCTAGCAGAAAATTTGGATTCTTTTTTCTTCTCTCTTATCAGGTATTTCTTAAGAACAAGAGGGTTCTACCATCTGATAGTAGATTGGCGAATTGTTGGGCCGAGCTGGATTTGAACCAGCGTAGACATATTGTCAACGAATTTACAGTCCGTCCCCATTAACCACTCGGGCATCGACCCAACGCCTAATTAGACGTTCCATAATCAACTTTCTTTCGTCTCCCAGGCGGACAAATCCATTTCACTTTTGATAATTTGATAAAATATATCAAATGAAACTGCCATGGATAGACTGAGGAGTTGACAAATCCATTTCACTTTTGATAAAATCCTACTCCTATGGTCTTGGTATACCCCTAGAGGGACTTGAACCCTCGTTTTCTCCGTGAAAGAGAGAGGTCGTAACCACTGGACCATAGGGGCACCAATGGACCATAGGGGCCTATGGCCACCTTTATTCATACTTTATTCATAAATAAACTAGAAATAATAGTTGCCGAGAGCCGGCCACCTTTAGTTTAGGAAATCAAAAAGCACTACACAATACAAATACAATAGGGAATAAGACCTAAGGCCACCTTAACTTAATCTTAACTTAATATAAAATATTAATCAGCCGAGGGACACCTTTATAAGATGAATAGGATATGAATCAAACCGAAAAGTTAACTTTTCTGGGGGTTAATGGTAATCAAACTTTACCATTAAACTATACAATGGATCCAAGAGACGGTACCTCTGAATCAGCAGGAGATGAAAAAAAAAGGATTTACCAAAGTCTGATTTGGTAATTATATTGAGCCCTAAATCATATCAAAGTCATATCAAATCAAATTATA